TAACTATGTAACTGATGGAAGTGAAATCTGATGATATTTCATTAGATAATAATTGTACAAGAAAGGAAGACGTAAAGTAGGTTAGAGAAAAAAAAAAAAGAAAGGAAATGGGTGAGAAATCAAGGAATTTGGGGTGGGGTCAAAAATCCAAGTTTGGATTCGCTATGGATAAAAGCACTTCCTATGTTATACTATTCAATTCTCGACAACGAATTGATTTGATAGTTCCTATATTGTTATTCATGATATTGATCGGATTCAAGATAATCGAGAGGTTTTTTATTGAATTAAAATAAAGGCAAAAGATTTATCCTCTCTATGGGACCAAATCCCGAGTTATTGTGAAGTAAAAAAAAAACGATGAGATTATGGAAGTTAATATTCTTGCATTTATTGCTACTGCACTATTCATTCTAGTTCCTACTGCTTTTCTACTTATCATTTACGTAAAAACGGTTAGTCAAAATAATTAGTTAGTTATTAAGTTTGAATGAAACTTGGGTTCCGAGTTCTTATCAAAAATTGACGAAATTCAATGAAATGAAAAGTGAAAAGGATTCCCATTTCGTGTCTTAAATGAACGGACTATAATTGGAAGTATTCTATGAGATCCGATAGTATGGTAAGAAAGAATTATCTATTTCTTTCTTACCATACTATCTATCTATTAGTGTTATTGTAGTGTATTAAAGTTGTACAATCTACAAAGTAGTACTCTAGTATCTAAACAGAGGTTTAGATTGATGTAATCTACAATATTATCTTGATATATGTGGATATCAATTCCACATATGGAATTGAACTAGAGAACCATTCCTCTTATTTGCTTCATCTACTTGTTCTTTATATTCTGATTAATCTGAAATAATCAGAATCGTCTTATTCTTATGATTCGAATTACTATATTTTTTAGGATTTCCAATCCGAATCTCGGTATCTACCAAAAGAATCAAATCAATGAAGGAAAAGGGATATGGTCTAAAAAAAAAATGTAGTAATCGTTTTTTTTAGTCTTTCAAAAAGGTGTTTCGTGGAATTTCTGTCAATGGGTCAATCGATTACTTCTTTAAATTTCGAAAGGCAAGAAGAAACTTCACCTATTTTTAAGGCCTGAGCCGTGATATGAAACGAGTCGATAAAATAAAAAAAAATTAAAATAAAAGGTCCGGTATTCCTCTAAGAACTCGTTGATTTTGTGAGAAATAGAAAATTTTGGAAGAATTTGGTTGGAATCAAATTCCAATCATCTGGGGATCCCTTTTGAAATACAAACATGGGAATCATTAAAATATCCGGTTTGATTGAAACATTATAATTAATATAATACATTACTTCATTTCGAATCCAATTGAATTCGAAATGAAGATATTTGATGAAGATATTTGGATTTTAAATAGTTCAAAACGCCTTGTAGAATGATCTATAAAATAATTGATACAGTTAGATCAACAATTAGTAGTACCTCTAGAGTCCACTTCTTCCCCATACTACGAGTGAAAGGGAAAATGTAAAGACTACCATTAAAGCAGCCCACGCGAGACTGACTATATCCATGTGAATTATGTCCCCTATCTCTATAAATATGAAGGAATTATCCCACTTTTACTCACTAATAATAGTGGAATCCATGGCGCAGAGTCAAAAGGGCTAACACCCTAACACTAGGGATAAAGCACTCCAATAAATTAACTCATAAGAAATTCTTATATGTATGACTTTTAATTGGGAAACAAGCAAAATACGTAGTAATATCTTAAGGGAATGTTTTTAATGGAATATGTAGTAAAGTACTCATAAGGCCTATTCCATTTTTGTTGATCTTTCTAAGTCAAAAGTCTCGAAATATAAATAACTACCCCCAATTCCCCATTTGATATAACTCGAACCCTATCTTTTTCTACAATTATCTCTATGAAATAGTAGGAAGACAGTATATTCTTGATCTTGATTAAGGGTTGCCGAACAAGAAATTACTTTTCCCCTACCTTTTCTTCTATAAAAGGAAACTCTCTATTCAATCAATATCCCGACGAGTACTCAGAGATTCGCGCGAGTCCGTCGTTCGTATATAAAGTGCCTTCGGCCCCTTTCCTTTACCACAACTACAACTATCTAATTCCATCCTAATAAGGCTCTCCAATCTAGCTCAAGATCCAGTCATTGTACACGACATTACTAAATAATTAGTAAGTAGTCAAAGATAATCCCGGAGTATTGGTAATCCCCCTTCTATTATTAAGAAATGGCATATTTCTTTGAATCCTAGATGCAAGGATTTAGAATCTTTTATACAAACCCCACCCAGCCAAGCCAAGATGCTTATGCTTAGAAGCAAATAAGAATGAGCAGCCCCTCACTTTTCCTTTCTGATAGGCAAAAATTCGGCGAGTTATATTAACAGAAGAAGATATTTGGAGTCTTTTGTTGATCAGGCGACACCCGGATTTGAACTGGGGAAAAAGGATTTGCAGTCCCCCGCCTTACCACTCGGCCATGCCGC